GTTTCAATTGATCCTTTCCGGAGAATTAGACGGTCTTCCCGAGCAGGCCTTTTATTTGGTGGGTAACATCGATGAAGCTACCGCGAAAGCTATGAACTTAGAAGTGGAGAGCAAATTGAAGAAATGACCTTAAATCTTTGTGTACTGACTCCTAATCGAATTATTTGGGATTCAGAAGTGAAAGAAATCATTTTATCTACTAATAGTGGCCAAATTGGCGTATTACCAAACCACGCCCCTATTGCCACGGCTGTAGATATAGGTCTTTTGAGAATACGCCTCAACGACCAATGGTTAACGGTGGCTCTGATGGGTGGTTTCGCTAGAATAGGTAATAATGAGATCACCATTTTAGGAAATGATGCGGAGATGAGTACTGACATTGATCCGCAAGAAGCTCAGAAAGCTCTTGAAATAGCTGAAGCTAACTTGAGTAGAGCTGAGGGTAAGAGACAAGCAATTGAAGCGAATCTAGCTCTCAGACGAGCTAGGACACGAGTAGAGGCTGTAAATGCTATTTCTTCCTAGTCAAGTCAATACATCAAAATAATCAAAAGAAGTTCTTTAGAACTGTATTATTATACACCACATTTTTATTCTGCCAATTGAACACAATCAAGTCTAATCTGATATAACGAAAAAAAATAAAATGGGTAGAAAAACTTATTAGATATCACTCAATTGACTTCGGTATCTAATAAGTTCTACCTACTATTGGATTTGAACCAATGACTACCGCCGTATGAAAGCAATACTCTAACCACTGAGTTAAGTAGGTTATTTATCACCAAAAAGAGGACCCATCACTTATAGGATTATAAGTGGAATATTATTTCTAAGCAATACCAATCTGTTAACAGTAGACGGATCAGAGAGCTACCATGTGGGATTATGGAATACCCATCTTGACAAGAAATTATCCATATGTTAATATATCTATGACAAGGGCTATAGCTCAGTTAGGTAGAGCACCTCGTTTACACGTGCGCCAATGCTTTTCAAGGGAGCCCATTATGCAATGCAATAAACATAATTGATCTTATTGACATTGACAAATCGATGTCTTACTCCATAGATTCGAGGGAACAAGAGAACAATAGCCGGACAAATATTGGGTTCGGTCCGATTCAGGTGCGAATTCAGGTGCCAAATTAAATAGAACCCACCATTGATTTGATAGTTGATAAGGTAAATAACCAGTCCATTCAATGCTAGGCATAATGAGTATAAGGGCCTCAAAATAACCTTTTTCGTCCTATGAACTTTAAGGTGTATGAAGTATCATATTCGACTCTTGCAGCGTAGCGATAGAGAATCCATCTAACTTAGTTTGATCTAGGCCGAAGGCAGACCTAAGTCAAGGTAACCCTTCTTTGAAACACTTTGGTATTGCTCCTAGATCAGAATACAAATAATGAATCAGAGCACATGGAGCCATCTCATTATTTTCCTGTAAAGAAAAATATGGTGGACTAACTGATCTTTACATCAGTTTATGAAAGAGCCCAATGCAACAAAATGCATGTTGGGTCTTTGAAACAGTTCGAATCATTTCGATAATAATCAGTTTGATCTGTTTTACCGAGAAGGTCTACGGTTCGAGTCCGTATAGCCCTAATATAATACATTCTATTTTAGTTTTAGTATAGTTTTAATTTCCTCATTAGTACTTGTTTATAGACTGGCCGGTTGGTTGGTCCAAAAGTATTACCACATGTTCATGTAAATACATAGGGACAGGAAAATAAAAACAATAAATAAAAAACAATAATTCATTCCAATAGATCTAATCAGTATTTGTAAAATTTCGGATAAAATACTCATCTTCCTTCATTAATCTTCGTGGATGGATTACATATGACCTTTTTCCTCTTTTCCTGTCCATGATTAAAGAGTTAGTGATACATTTTTGCGTTGGTATATCGAATCCGGTCAATTTATGAAGTGAGAATCATGACATGATTCTGTCTAAAAACTTCAACAGTCACATAGATCTAGGACCTATTCTTTTCTTGTATTTGTTTTGTGGAGTCGCCTGACTAATCGCTTTTTGGCAGAACAACAACCCCAATTGATTGATTCAGAGATAATGCAGAGATAATGAATTGGTCCGAAATGTATCAATTTCCTTCTTCTATATTCTATGAGTTGAGTTGGTTTTGGGATTTGGTCTGTCAAATCATTCGATAATGTCTAATTCTTTCTATTAGAAGTATCTTTCTTATGTAGATTAGATAATTTACGATTCCGTCTATTTATTATACCACTCCGTGGTATGTTTCATTGTGTAATGTAGGTTTGCTGTAAAACAAACCTTTTTCTTGTAGTGAAATCCAACCCATCGGGTGGTCTTACTATTACTAAGTGTTATTGCCGTAACAAAACAAACAAGTATTTTGGTTCATTCCAAATCGCGATCTTTCTTTAGTACTCGAGATTGGTCTGAAATGGAATGACTCTTTTTTTTTCATTCTAACTCTAATGAAAAAACTCGATTCTT